GCGGGGTCGCTTTCGCAGAGAAGGGAGATCTTTGAGTTCAGAAGCTTTATTGAATGAGAAAGAAAAGGAAAGTGATTATTTGATTTGAGGACATACTCTTTTTTGAAAGACACATCACACAGAAGATTTTTGGCTTCAAATCAAATCATTCGAAGACAGTTTTCGTACTCTTTTACTACACAGCAGAAGAACGGAGTCGCTGATAGGAAGAATCGACATCTTGGCGACACCGCATGATGAATGCTCCTCATGTGCAGCCGGGCCGAATAGAAAGCGAAGCTTGCTTTTTGATCTCGCCATACCAGACCATAACAAGAAAAGCCGACTATTGAACATTTCAGGGTGCCTTTGCTACGTCTTTGTCCGTCGGAAAAAAGTTGGAAAAGAAGGCGAGACGCTCTCTCTTTACTGTCTGGGTACGATGAGCAGAAGAAAGGGTGGAGATCCCCCCACCTTGAAAGCATACTTTACGTCTCGCCGCATGTTGTCTTTGATGAGGCGGTCTACCGGTTTTTCCAAACGAGGATAGTTGTGAAAAGAGTATGCGAGCGCAGTTACCCATTTATTCAGGCAAGGCGCTTTCCTTTAAATAGTGAGCGAAAGTAGAGCGCCAAAAGAGAGTGAACGAACAGGCAGTTCTTTGAGCCCCATTTATTTGACTAAGATATCAGACAGATCTTCTTCAAAGTACAACGAAAAGCCTTCTCCAAAAAGTGTAGAGAGTCGCTCACGAACAGAGTTGCGAGATAGTCGAGAGATGGAAGACAAAACGACAAAAAAGGTCTCAGAAGGTCTTTGCGGATCAATAAGTCATATGCAGGCCGACTTTGACTCTGTCACTCGATTATGCAGCATTTCTTTATTAGCTTAGCGGGTGGATCGTGCAAGAAGCCTCTCTCGACCCTCCCTTTCTCATACGTATTTATGAAAGTTCCTCTCGAGATCCTCATAAACTCAGTCAGATCTGATTGTTTGCCCGCTTTGATTAGGCTTCCTTTAACAGATTTGATCGGTTTGCCTGCAGCCCCGCGGAATTCTACCTTTAATCAGGCACCATCCGGTCTACAAAAATAGAACTAGAACGCGAACTCGAACTACTGCCTTGCCTTCCTTCCTAAGGAGTTGTTTAAAAACCTAGGGGAAGCCCTCGCTTTCCTTGACCTGCCCTGCTTGCAATGCTTGCACTGCTCTGCTTACCTTGCGTTTGACTTACATCGGCTGGGGATTGGAGGGCGGGGAGAGATGATCTTGTTAGCAATGCTATGCCCAAGATCATCGATCTTCGTTAGGGAACGACCGAGTTAAGCATCCATGGAAAGAAGGGATGTCGTCTTATAGGTAAGATCGGGTTTCCGGTCTCGTTTCTTCGGGGCATGAGAATTTCAGTCAAAGACTTCTCTATTCAGAGGGAGACTGTTAAGTCTGCCGCTTTAATTTAGCTTTTTCACGGTCAAAGCTTAAACCGAATTTGGACAGAGCTTTCTACTCCAGGAGGTCATGGGAAAATAGACTTTCTCGTTCTGCGCGATGCAAAAGAAACATAAATTAGCGCTTGGGTAGCGGAAAGTTCACTACTTATTCTACAATAATTTGCTTGTCAGGTGGGAGTGTAAGGAGCCTGCAAGTCATACCAAGTGACGAAGCTTGACTCGGCTGCCTGCCCATGTACCCAAAGACGGAACAAGAAGGAATCCCCCTCGACGCGAGGCCACCCAAAAGAATGAAGACGAGCTCGCCGGGGCTAGCGAAGATGAAATTTCACCCCGGGTCTGGGGATTAGCCTCTGCTCTGGGCCAGAATGGTCCTTACTAACCATTCATTCAGCCAATCGTTTTGACAAAATCCATCCGCTTAGAGAAACAAGGAACTTGGCACAAGACACGAAACAAGACAGAACAAGACCCTTGGAAAATAAAGAGAAAGGTGGACACACATTAGATCCGCCTTCTTCACTTCAAACTGAACTACTTTTGATTCTTGCCGCGGCGACGGCAAGCGCTACGGCAACGCTTATGGCAGCAATCCAAACAGCAATGGCCCTCGCGGATTGAGTGCACACTGACTTGACTGACTGAAGACCGGACCAATGCGACATTGACTAAAGAAGGCAAACTATAGAAAAAGCCAAGCTGACTGAATGAAATGCCGCAGCGGACTCTGACTCCGGTTCGGTACCTACTCCATATCTGAAGATTGACCACAGCTCCATGCCTTACCGCTTTCAACCTTGCTTGGAGATCCGCCTATGATTCATACGCTTACTCTCTTACCGGCCCTAGAAAAGAGTCCTAGTCCACCACAGCTTCGATGGAGATGCCAGTACTGTGCCTATTCAATGAACTGTTACTATTTCCTTTCCTTCTTTTCGGGAGAGAAAAAAGATATTCGGCTTTCAAGCTTAGAATAAAGACCCATCCCGCATCGCTTCTACCTTACTATAAGCAATTCATCCATGCATGCCAAAGCCGTCAATCCCAGATTGAACCGAACCTAAGGGCTTTCTGAACTGCCTTGCCGGGAGAAACTCTTTCTCTTTCTAGGGCAGGGGCAGGAGCCGCGGGATATAAGGGAGCACTTGGGCTATAAGACAAGACTAGGGGAAGGTATGATATTAACCCTCAGATAACTTCAACTCCCCTTCTTTCGGGAGAGAATGGGCTACTTCCTTCTCGTTCGATCCGTGTAGTCTAGGGCAGTGGATTCGGGATATAAAGGAATTTGCCACGCTTCCTTCATTGCTTTATTCATGCCTTGACTTCCCGAATCAAGGAATTTCCAATGCCACAGCTTCAGTTCTGACTCCTTCCTCTCCCTATGGTCGAGTCATTTTATACCTCTCCTTCAGCAGTGGATTCGGGAAAGTACCAATCAATCTATTCGATTTCCCATCAAGCGGGTCACCCGCTGAACGTTCTACTTCCTATATCTATTAGAGGCCCGTCTTTGCCGACAGGTGGCAAGCGATTCGGCGCATCTAAAAGCGTAGCTTATCCCGGATTCTCTGCTCTCAGACTTTCAAGCACTATTTCTTCTTTCCCATCCTTGATTGTTATCCCGTCCATCGGATCACTCAACTGACTCCCATCAGTAAAGTGCCTATTCCCTCTCATTCCGGCTATTCAACCTATTCTGAATACATATTATAAATACCCCTAACGGATAAGAGAACTAGTCCGGTATGATAGCTTTTCCTCGGTTCACTTCTGCTAAGGCAGTAGCTTCGGGCAAGTAGACTGACTGATATGAGATTGAGCGAGGAAATGCCAAAGCCAAGGCTAACTCTCTCTCCTGCGCTAGTGAATCATATGCCATCCTTAGAGTGCAGCAGGGACACCTTTAAAGGAGAGTGACCCATCCATTTAAGATGGGCCTTATCGCAAAAAGTCTCTTTGAAAGGTCACTCTCATTAAAATCAAACTTCCTCTCAGTCGAAAATACCCTCACTAAGCTTTCAGGAAAGTCAGGACAAGGACTATAAACGAACGATTGTAACAGAGACAATATGATAGACGCTATATGCGTCACACTAGTATTTGCCTTTCATCGCTGCGTTCCTTATTAAGGTGAGTTCAGGCCGGTCGAGCCGTGCTCCTCCGAGTGACTGACCATCACTGACGACTCGTGAGCTCGCAGGGCTCATAGGATGGGATCGAAGAGGAAAGCCCGCATCCAAAGCCGCTTGTATCCCAAAGAAGACAGCATATAATTCTGCAAAGTTGTTGGACTTTGATCCAAGATGAACGCTGAAGCCCATTTCAAACTGTTCCAAATGCGATCTGAAAATGCCTCCAGCTGCAGCTGAGCCTGAAGAGGCAGCACCATCAGAGTGGAATTTGACCCATAGAGACATTGGACTGCACCAAGATACCTCAGCAAGATGAAGAGCTTTAGGGCGGCGTTTTCAGCCAACTAAACAGTTGACCAATCACAGCTCCCAAAGGTGGACGCTTGATTGACGGAATTACCTCCGTCAATTCAGACATCATCCACCTGCCAATTCTCACAATATTGGGATTCCTTCTAACCGTTTTAACACCATTCCATATAAGCGGAAGAGCAATCAAAAAGAATGCTCCAACTGCTTGGAATCCACTAGGGTTGCAGTTCTGGCTCAGCATCTCTCAAATCATGGGACCCGAAAAAGGCTCAGGGGACACCTAACTGTAAAAAAAACCATCTCCAAAAACCTATCACAAACAAGCAGTCAAACAGGATATTATAGGTTGATTACTCGGAGGAATAGCATCAGGGGCATACAGATGCCAGCGAGATACCGCCCAAAGATCAGTCGGTCGGTGTTTTCCGCGGAAAAAGTAGAAAAGCAAAACAAGAGGTGGAAGGTGGGTTCCAAGTGTGCAAAGTTCCAGATCTGTTTCGGATGCCTGCCTTTCAGCACAAGTCTCAGTGTGGCTACCATACTACAATCTCAGAGTATTCGTTCGATTTCTAGTATTATATAATAAGTCAACCGACCTTGAATTTTGACATTTGAGTTTGTAATATTATTGCCCTATTGGCTTCCTATCGCCTGCTATCGCCAGCCGGGAATGAAAGGGAGGGCGCTAAGCATTAAGGCTTTCTTTCCTAGATGGAGAGAAGAAGTCTCGTAATTCTTGTAATTCCTGCGGAACCATGGAGGTTGTTTCCTTTGGATTAAGAGATCTACCAAGACCTTGGAATCGAGCTCAACCTGCTGGGGAGTGAGGCAAGTTCGTCTACATATCCGTAAACCAATTAGTAAAGAGCGTAGCTCCGCCATGAAGCTTGTTCCATGTTCGAAGTAGAAGGAATAGCCAAAAATCCATTTGCCTTTGCAGTCCCTCAAAGCACCCCCACCACCTGAAACTCCTGGATTTCCCTTGTACGTCACAGTTCAGTTTCAGCATTCCTTGGGGGGGCTTATGCCAAACCACAGCTATTGGAGGAATAGCTGGTTTCTGCTGGTAAACCAAACCAAGTGTGCTCAGCCGTCGCCTGTGTATGCTATTATCCGTGCAATGCGGCTTGAACAAAGCCATATGTTCTTTCAGCTGATTGCTAACTCGCCAAATAATTGAGGCTGTGGATTGGATCGATTCATCGAACCTGTGTGAGTTTCTGAACAACCAGAGATTCCAGCAAATGAAGCAAATAGCAAGCAAAGCCAAAGTCGCTTTTTTGATTTCCTGCTGTGCTCCATCGTCAAAATCTTGTGATAACTGTGTCGCTATGAGCTGCAGCCACCTCTAAGACATTGCTCAAATAGTTCCACACTGTCTGTGCTGTGCTGCTATGCAACAAGATGTGGTCTGGTGTCTCACATTGACGTTCCTCACAGCAATTACAAGCATCAGACAAATGGAACCCCAAGCTTCTGCACTTGCGAGTCTGTGGGAATCCTATTAACAAGAGCACAGCGTAGAAAGAATGAGATTTTCTTAGGGATCAGCTTGTGCCATAGCTTCTCAAAGGGAAAGGAGTGATGCCGACTTCTTTTGAGAAAGATTTTAGCTGACGATGTGGAACCATCATTGACCATATAAGTTTGTCTTGCTGTTCCTGCGGTTGGCAAGGCTAACAAGATGTCTGTTATATTTGCTGGCAAGTTCAGAGCAATAGCAGAGTCATTCCAATTTCCCTCGCAGCTCTTCACTTCATTAAGATCTCTATCCCATTCCGTTCATCTTCATTCAGCAGATCCCATAGGCGCCCCTGTCCCGTCCAATTATCATACCAGAAAGATGCTTGGCCGACTATCCATCTACTAGAGGCTATGAAAAGATCTCTGTAATTGTAGAGGCTTTTCCATTGTGAGGAGCTAGCACGAGACAAATGGACTTGTGAAACCGATGCTTCTTTGAAGTAACGGCACTTGAAGTAATTCGTCCATAAATTATGCTTTGTATGCAGCATCTATAGGAGCTTAAATCGAGCTGCTGCGCAGACCTCTGCTAGAGAGCTTATACCTATGCCTCCGGGTTGAACATAGAGACTGCCATGAAATCCAGTGATGCTTGTGTCCTTCTTCTGTTGCGCCCCATAAAGAATTTGCAAAGATTCTTTCCAATCTATGAATAATATTAACTGGAGGAGTCATGACTGATAAAAGGTAAATGGGCATTGAGCAAAGTACTGATTGTAATAGAACTATCTTCCCTCCCTTGGACAATAGTTTACATCTCCAGGCTATCTTTTTGCGTACCTTGTCCAGTAAGACCTGAAAATATGCAGACTTAGGAGCACCCAAAAAGAGTGGAATGTAAAGGAAGGCGTCAGCCTGATTAGCAAATCCTGTAGTTGAAGCCACAATTGACACCCTTGGATGAAACTTGGACATCAAAAAGCAACCGAACTCCCTTTGTCCGTCTCCTTCAAAAGGGGTCCTCTCCATCTGGTCGAACCAAGCGAAGAAAGCGGATCCCACCCAGCCAACAATCTGCCTACTCTACTACTAAAGTCGAGCTATCCGACACGTCCCTCGCTTCTGCTTGCCGCAAGCGCCTCCACAACTGGTTTCTCAAGAAAAAGATTGCCTCTCACTTACTTGGGCGCACCATTGCATGTTGGAAGATCAAAATTCTGCTATTTTCAAGATGTTATTGACAAAATCAGACATCGTATCTCTTCATGGAAGAACAAGTTTCTTTTGATTGGCGGGCCAAATTTGCTTCCCGTGTGAGGATGGGTGGATGGAGAAGGCCCATCTTGATGTGATCTGTGGCATATGACACATGGAAAGCTTGTCCCACGCAATCCTAGCTTATCTCTACAGTGGTCTCACGGCGGCAGCCGGTGGACAGCCCTTTCATGGTTGTGTAGTGCCACTGGCCATGTGGAGGGATCTTCATATCAGGTTTAAGAAAGATGTGACTGTGACCGTCCAACTTCTTCCATCTCAGTCCTTTGCATATTTGGAACGTGGGGATGGACTTGAATGATATGGTTCGGTGCCCGACAGCAATGGTGAAGACCAAGGCCCAATTACGGGGATTCCTATCTACCATGGGTCCCAATGATTTTCTGTAGGTTCCGGATTATTATGAAAAGTGCAACTTCAAGGTGCAGAAGACCGAGGGACTAGAGCTTCAGCTGGTCGGGGCGAAGACCCTGGCAATCTACAATGGCCATCGGTGCTACCGGGCTTCCCCGATCTATCCCAGAGCGGCTGTCCATTCATCCACCTTTCATCAAGAGGAACGTGGGAAGCGAGTCAGACCAGGTGTTGGTGAGGGCTGCCATCGCGATGTTGATGGGCTCGGGACGCTTGAGACAGCCCAAGACCGTGCCCGTGGAGCGTCCGGCCGACGTCAACAATTATCTGGAGTGGATTCGGACGATTCGCCCTAAATTCCAGAGCGAGAAGCTCAAATTAGAGATAGATCCAGATTGAAAGTGCGAGGATTAGGATTAGGAATGACAATGCAAAATGGATTAGGATTCCTCCCAGGGTGTGGATATGGTCTGTAGCCAAAAGAAGAAGTCGAATCAGAAGCAACTGGGCAAGCAAATGCCGCTGCACAAAGGGCCATAGCGTAGCTCGAGCCAGAGCTTTTGAGTTTTCCAACTAAGTTCCAGTCCGCCAAGGAGTGTGAGTCTTGAACGGAGGCATCAAAAGCCGAACCATAAAGACGCAGCACCACCTACTGTTTCAAACGTAGAGTCGACTGAAACAGAAGCCTTAGGCGAGATAGACAATGAAAGAAAGCACTGGACTTTTCTTTCTCAAATAGCCCCCTCACAGACTAGGGGATGAATCTCTAGACCTAAAATCAGTTATATAAAGCACTGCTGCCACTTCCTTATTCTAACTTTCAAGGGCACATATCTACCTTATTTGATAGAATAAGCAAGTAAACTACCTTTGCTACCGGCTTCTTTCAGTCTTAAAGTCAATCAAGAGGCTAAACTAGATCTTTCTTTCCCTTTCCAGCTTAGCAAGAGGAGCAGCAATTGGAGAGACTCATCTTAGGACTCAAAGGAAATGTATGACTCACTTATCCTCTATGGAAAGATCATACTATGAAGTAAGGTATATTTATGGACCCTTGATTTTCGCTTGCTTGGCCCTTATATTGTGTTAGATAGTTTTGCTCCGATAATACGCTTTTGAACGCGGACGGCTCTTTCGAGCAATCAATCTGCCATTCGGTCACTTCCTGCTAAAAGTGGAGCTCTTTTTGGGGTGGACTACACGAGTCTTATGAAAGAGAGCCGAGTAATAGTAATAGCAAAGGCTTTCTGGTCGATAAGTCAACAGCTGGGGCAGACAGAAGAAGTTCCGATTCCTTCTACCACCTGACTTGCCTGCTCAAACGAGAGTTTCAGTTCCGGAACTAGTGCCTGCCCATGGAATCACTGCTTTTGCCGCTTTCAAGCGGTCTCTTGGTCTCAATCTTTCTGAAGTTAAGAAGCCAGAGCAAGTGCATGTGAAAGTTCGCCTAATACTCGAATCCACTTGTTCCTTCCACTTTGACTTCGCACTCACCGGGCAATAATCACGATGAAGCGTCCAGGTAGAATCATGGGGTAGGTGAGAGGCCTCAGAGTTCAGTCGTTGTAACAAAACAAAAAAAGCCTGCCTCCCTCACCATCAAACAAAGCACTAGGCGTGGTATCGTATAAATTCATAGGCTCGTCGTCTCTTTCCTGTGATTCAATCGATTCCTAAGAACTTACCCTACCTCTCGGCCATTCAAGCAGCAAAAGACGAGATCCAGTGGTCTAAGCTCCACCAGGGTATAAGTTCCGTTCCTCTGGACTGGGATTCTTTTAAAAATGAATCGAAGATGGACATGAAAAAGAAATTGATAGTTCTCCGGTAATTCCTTAAATAGCAGCTATAATCTCAAATTCAAACCTTCCGCCCGCTGCCTCTTCTGCAGCGGTAAATTGAACAGTGACTTAATCTTTCACTCTAACAACGGATATGGAGACCAGAGCTGAGTCAAGAGCACTGTCTTCCAGGGATGCTTCTGATATTTAGAGATATGCCACCTTTCTCACCGGTTATTCCATCAACAACGGATAGGTATGAAGTCAGACCAGCTACTCAAGCAGCACCGTCTATTGCTAACACTGGTTATGAAAGAGCGCATACGGGGCCACCGCTTATTGCAAAAAGAGCGGCAACGAGTACTCATACTAGAGCAGCGGATAAGTCCCAAAGACTAGCACCTGAAAGGAACGGATACGAGACTAGCAGCTGATTCAATAGCAGGGGATATTCCGACACCGACAATCACTTATATTCCGAGTGACGACTTCTTCCTTATACGCTTTCTAGCCAAGTCCACTAGAAACGGATTCGTGAACAACAGCAGGAATAGCTTTTCTATCTAAATCATTTCCCTACGGTCTTTCTTCTTTAAAGAGTTTCAAGAGCGGGGACTCGATGGCTATTGCGCTTATTCCTCCCACTTGGGATACCATACCTTTTTCTATTCTTAACTTAAGAATGATTTAAAGTAAAACAGAAAGTCACACCGCTCACTAATCCAATGCTACCCACGTTCAGGCTTTCAAAGCGCTGAGTCGTTTACAGGAAAAGCACTGACCACTACTACTATTTTAAATAGCTATACCCTACCGTCTATTGCGTGCCGGTAAAGAGCAACGCTTATTCCTTCAACCCGTACTCTAACATAAGGCTAAAGCAGCTCCTGTTCTGATTCGCTGCCTAAGAGCTGATTCAAAAGCATCGGCTCACTTCACTGGGTCACTAACTCACTTAACACCAAACGAATCTCGCCAAAGAAAGATAACGATTTTCATGTCATATGACTAGAGAAATGTGATTCGATCAATTCCAAAGAAGTACTTGTTCTACTCGCAGTAGAACAAGGATAGCACCAAACTCAATAGATTCAACTATTTCAATCACAGCTACCGACTGACGAACAGAGGTTCGGCCTTAGAAAGCAAGGTCACAAGGTAAACCTCTCCTCGGAAAGTCAGGAAGTCAGATAGCAGCTAAGGCTAAGTGACCGCTTCAGTCAAAGGAAAAGCCCAAGGCGACGTGCCA